CGGAGAAAGAATAGGAAAGGCTATTTCACTATATTTTTGGCCAGGAACAGGGCCTATGACAAGAATGTTTTTTTTACCGGGGCGATAGCTCTGAAAAGGTAGATTGCCTATCCTTTCTTTCATCTCGGGCGAAATACGCTCGGGAGGGGCTAATTCGAACCCCTCGGGTAAAATAAGAACAGCTCCCACATTTAAAGCCCCCCTTTTACCATTAGCAAGAACTTGTTTCAGTTGCATATCATAAGGAATTCGAACAACTGCTTCAAATACAGTATCAGGAAGTATCGTTTGTGGAACCTCAATATCCACGGGCTTATTAGCTAAATGACAATTCGCACATACAATACGTCCAGTTGCTTCTCGTGGATTTTCATAACCTTGCTGCGCAAAAATAGGATATGCATTTGAAACGGACGCCTGAGTTATTATATATAGCATGAGCGAGACCGAAACGGATCGAGTGATCTCTTCCGTTATCCAAGAGAGGGTCTTTCTAGTTTGCATGGTCCAATCATTGATCTCAAAATTTCTACAATAAAATTCGGTAGGTTACTAGTATAGTTCCCGACCCCCGATTCCGCCATTTACCAAAAAAGTTTTACTGGAATAGAGTATGGGACCTCTGGAAGGGTAGAAGGGGTAAGTACGACTTGGCTTTGTGTACAAAGCAATAAAGATGAGAATTCTATCGTTGGATCCGGTCTTTTTTCAGTCCTTCATTGAAGTATACAGCGCTAGAAGTGACGGGGATAGGCTGTTTAAATAACGGAAGGACACAAATTTCCAGGTTGTATCTAAAAGGGATGGCAAGACCCAACCAAGAATAGATACAATTCTATCGTTATGAACACATCCAAAATCTTTGCAGACATAGCCAATTATGCATTCCCAAGTGTGTTTCGAATGGAATCCGAAAAAAATATCAGTTAATAAAATAATGCAAAGGGCTTTTATTGTATCGCTTAAATTATATAAGAATTCTTGAACCCAAGAGTTAAGAATAACGAGTTGTTCCTTACCCAGAATAGAATAACCGCTTAGAAGAACGAAATAGGTTAGATTTTGCGAGAAGTGCAAAATCATATGGATCTGATCCTCATTGTGCATCTTCATTAATTGGACCGTTTCCTTGTGGAGTCCTATACGAAACTTTTCTAGATATACTTTCGGGCATTCCTTTAGCATTTCGTCCAAGAGAAGGAGTTCCTCTAATTCTATGAATTTTTCTATCAGACCCTTTTCTTGAATCTCATTCAAAGAAGTTTCGGATTGTCTGCTATTCCACCAACCAGTAACGCAAGATTCTAGGCTTTTAGTAAATAACAGGGAGATCCACCAGGGTAAAAATACTATGGATGCAAGGTATAGAAAGGGAGTGGGTGCTTTTTTTTTTTTCATCTCTAAATTTTGAAGTTTTTTAAAAGTTAAGGAATTCATCCAATTCGCCGACTCTAGGTGATCTAAGATTTCTATTAAGCAAGCATGGGTTCCATTACAAGGGGTATGGCGCTTAGGACTAGAGTCCCCCTTTTCGTTTTTGTAATGGAAGTCAATGCTTACTCCTTCAGTCTAAAAAAAACTGCCTTTCTTTTCTTTTCTATTCTATCAAAATTTCAAAATATTTTGAAATCTAAAACTCTCTATTCCTTAGCGTGTTATTGTGTTATTGAGTTGAGTGTAAATTTACATACGCATAGAAACCCTTTTTGGCGGGGGTACAAAAGCCATTTCGTTTCGATTTTCTCGTTGTTTCATATAGGTCTGCTTTGACTCGAATGTACCTTTTTTTTTGTTTTGAAGAACCCTCAATTAGTCTATTTGATTATGGTATAGAAAAAAGATTTCTAAAGAAAAGAGCATCCATACCTTTCTTCTCTGCTGACGAAAGCATTTATTCGATTTCTTCGCTTCAGTTCATGTTCATTTCAAAAGACTTCGATCGGTACACGCAAAAAATAGGCTAATTCAGCGGCTTTTTGCTCAATTTCGCGTGGAGTCAAATTCTCATCAGTACGGATCAAGGGAAGGGCCCCCTGGCCCCGGATTTCCATATAAAGGATACGACGAACAGAAAAACCCTCTCTAGTTTCTATTCTGATGGACTGAATATCTTTCATAAGGAATCGTAGGAAGATCCGACGATTTCTTCCAGGGAATCCCCAACGAAAAATACACACTATTCCTTCTTTTCTATCAAATTGATCATATCCACTGCCTACATTCCATGAAATTGTGCACCACAAATAGGAGCTAATAAACAGACCCGCAATTCCATAGAAAGACATCACGACCCCTTGGGGGAAAAAAAGAATTTGTTGAGACGGGAAAAAAGATATCAAATTTCTACCAAGATAACTGGAAGCCCCGACGAGTAAGAATCCTAATGAACCTAAAAAAAGGATAACAGCCCAGAAAAAATTGCTTGTTTTTCGAGACCCCGCTATAAGTTCTATCCATATATTTTCAGATCGACAACTCATACTGCACTCGTCTTCATTTTTTTTTTTTATTAGAAGAATAACCTAAATAAATTTCCATTTTCTTTCTTTGTCTATTAAATAAAAAAAAAACGAGAATTCATTTACCGATATAGCATCTTTGCACATCCACAAGGCTTCCGCTATTTTCCGTTCGGGGGGCCACCTGTTGTATCATATTCTACTAAATAGAATAACTATGTTCTCTAAGTCTTGAATTCAAAAAAAAAAAGAGAAAAGGTTTTGTCCCCTCGAATCTAAAAAATCTTGTTTTTTTGAACATGAAGAAATAAAGAAGCTATTGAAAATGCCGGAAATACTAAGCCTACTAAAGGGACTAAAAAGGAGGGCAAGTTATTGAGAGTTGTCATAGAATGGACTACCTCGATTTAAAACGAGTACCTAATATTTGTACCTGTGATTGTTCTATTGTTATGTTATAGGGATACCTTAATCTTAGAATACTTTGAGTTTGCATTTCGTATATTAAGTATACCTAAGTGGTTTTTTTTACTATAATTAAGTGCAAGGAATGACGAACTAAATAAAAGGATTTTCTGCTATTGCTACACGAAATTTGTTGATAATAATAGAATTTCTTTCATCTTGGTCCAAATTCAAAAGCCTATTCCTTATTCGATCGCACAACGCAATCAATGCACATGAACTTATTTCGGAAATAAGTAAAAAAATATTCACGGTACATCTCACGATATTCCGCCTGTAGCCCGGGGTTTCCAGGAGCACAATAATTCATGAAATATTCTGTAAACTCATTTATCAACGCATCCCGCAATTCATCAAGGAGTTGCTGGTTAAGTTCTTTAGTAGTTGGCATGCTAAATACTATACCAAATGGACTGGTTTAGATCCATCCTAACCGGAAGCTTCTAAATTTTTTCTATTTACTTTTGTGTATTTTGATGTGGAAGCGTAACCACGGTTTTCTTCGATAAATACATGACTTCTAGAATCTAAGATATATGAAATAAATGGATTCTTTCTCTATTATATAAGATATATATTAACAATTTTTTGGTCTCGAAATGCAGCCGAATTCCATTTCTTTTCAAAATTAGGCCAAATACACAGAAGAATAAGCACGATGGTTTCCCCGAGTTTCTTTTGCCTATTTATATGAAAATTTATATGAAAAGAAACTACCCAGAGAGTGCTCCTTTTTTTTAATTGAACCATTTATTTCCTATCAAACTAAGCATAGCAAGCCAATCACTAGGATTGTTGATGAATTTAACTACTAAAACGAACGGGGAGTGGGGTAGTGAAAGGATTTCCTTTTGCGAGAACCCGGAGCACTGTCGTAAGAAAAAACAGAATTAGGGGAAGAGGTGCTTTTTTATTTATATTGCCCCCATTTTGACGACTTTTTCTATCATATTTTCTCACACTCATTCATTTCTACCTTCCCGAAGTGCATCCTTCAAGGAACTGCATTTCGAAATGAAATTTAAAAGGATTCAATTTAAGGAGTTCGGTACATTCATCCCAATACCCTTATTTTAGAATCTCACTGTAAATTGGGTACTGGAAATTGTGTAAAGACAATTCCTATTTAAGATAGCTAAAAATTGTGTAAAGACAATTCTTATTTGAGATAGCCATTTGTGCAAGCATTTTGCGATTAAGAACCAACTGCTCCTTATATAGATTATATATTAGTTGACTGTAACTATTGAATACCGCGTTTTTGCGAATTACTCCATTTAGCCGAGTGATCCACAAACGACGAAAATCCCTCTTTTGCCTAACTCTATCACGATGAGCCGAAGCCAACGCTCTTCTTGTCTGTTGAGCAATAACTCGAGAAAGCGTCGAATGAGCTCCTCGAGCACCCGATGCAAAGGACTGCATTTTTGCTCTACGTTTCTGCGCTGTAGATCCTCGTGTAGTTCTGGACATTAAATAAATGAAACTTTGATGAATAACTAATGTTAATGGATTTCTTTTTTTTCAGTTACCCTTTTCCCTCTCCAAGTTTATTAATAACAAAACGTATTTTTCCAATGCATAAAAAAAAAATTCCAATGGCTTTTGCTACTATAACCTTCCTGACCGCTATTTTTCTTTTTTTTCTAAGCATGGCACCTTGAAATCAAAAATTCTATTGATACCAAGTATCAAAAAGACTTAGTAATAAAAAAGGGTAAATAGAAATAAGGCAATAATGAAATAGTGGGTTCCATCGTTTCTATGGTTACTTCTTCTTCTTGAACGGTCAGGTCTCCTCTATACACCGGAGCTCCCTCTTTGCTTTAATCAATCCTAGCGGCAACTTGTACAGTTCACACTCTATTGGCTCTACCTATAAATTATTCAGTAATAGGTCTTTCCCAACAAGACCCACCTATACAGTAACGGTATTTAATTAGAAAGATTCGCTAGGTAGCTGACCCTCTTAGTCCGTTCTTGCAAGAACAGAGGTATACTCTTTCCGCTTTTAAAATAGAATTTCCCCCCGCTTACTGGGATAAGGATTTACTCCTACTCCCAATGGGGGGCATTCTTTTTCCTCTAAAATGCAAAATTGAGGTGATTGGATTTGAACCAATAAAAAAACCATAAATTTCAGACTCAAGTAAAAGCGTAGGAGTTTTTGTTCGTTTTTAAGTATTCTCCCTTCCACTCTCCGGTACTACCCGTTAATAGTAGAGTAGATAGCCATTTTCTCCTACCCCCATCATAATCTGAACGAGTCGCACATACGTCCTAGTACATGTGCCTCGGCGCTGAGGGCACCCCCTAAGAGCGGGGGATTTCGTAGCATTTCTTACTGGCTGTCTTGCGTTTCTAATAAGTTGTTTAGTGGTTGGCATGCTAAATAATAGAACTAATGGGTTGGTTCGGATCCATCTTAACCAGAAGTTTCCACCATTCTTCCATTTACTTTACTCAAGTAAATGGAGTCAATATTAAACCGAATTGCTAACGGCTTTCGTTTTTCGAAAGATGAGCTCCCATTTTATTTCATAAACACATTATCACATTCCCATCAACTTCTTATGAAAATAGCGATAATTATGACAATAGTCATAATAAGAGTAGAAAAGGGATTTACGATATTTTTCCTGTTCCTTGAGGTTTAACCTTCCAGGAACATAATCATAATCGTTCATGATATCCTCTGTTAATTGAATAACGCGCCTATCGCGTAATTCATCGCGTATCATGAAAGGTTCTATCGAGTCAATTCTTTCCTCATAGAATAGCGCATCGTTTAGCGCTTCTTCATCCCAGAGCTCCTTTTCACCCCATAGCCCCTTTTCACCCGAGCGCTCCGCTTCCGCGAAGCTATCCAATAGCTCCTCTTCTAGATAGATAAAGATCTCGGATATCTCCTCTTCCGTGAAGCGCGCCTCTTTTATTTGGATGAAGCTATCGCGCATCGACTCTTTCATGGCCTTTATATATCCATAAAACTCTGTAAAGTGACTTTTACGATATTCCGCCTGTTGCTCGGGGTCTTCAGAAACCTTCAGGAATTTTTCTGTCAATTTCACCGTATGACTATAAAGATACCAAAGCTGATCCCGAAGCTTTAGGTATCTAACGCTTTCTTGTAGGTGGCTATATGTCATATCACAGTGAACCTCCCAAAATTTTTCCTCTCCAACTTTCTTAATAACATAAAAAAAAATTACAATGGCTTTTGCTACTATAACCTTCCTGACCATCCGTGGACCTATGGATCTTTAGGGGGAAAGAGAACGGGTCTCTGAAGATCGAAATATCGATTCAGAGTACCTATTCCATTTGCTCCCGGGGTGCGTCAAGAGATCCGGTTTCGTCTTTGGTTTCACTCTATTTCGTTCCTATTTCTATATATTATTTTTTATTCTTCGACGCTTTGAGCTATCGCATCAATAATTCCATACGTTACGGCTTCCTTTGCTGACATATAAGTATCCACTTCTAGGTCTGCAGCAATGATGCGGTGGGGTTGTCCTGTTCTTTGTACATAAAGATGCGTAATGCGTTCGCGCAAGTCTAATAGTACACGCGTTTCCATGAGAATCTCGCTCGTCGAGTCTTCAAAGTCCTTCATACGCGGTTGGTGCACCATTACCCTGCTGATATGTATAAAAAGTCGTTCTTTCGTCTCGCATGATAGGGTGAGAAGATAAAGACTAAGAAAAAAAAAAGACTTGAACTACCGTACAGGCATCTTTTGTGCATTGCATACGGCTTTACAATGGAATTTAACTTTCATTTGTCTTGAAGAAAGGCAAAATAGAGGACCTATCAGACCCAGATCGTTAAATGATCCACGTACCACCCTTTCTTTCGAAGAAGTTAAAAAATACTATGATGGCTCCGCTGATTTATATATTTATTTTATTTGTGATTGAGCAATCCCAAAGTTTTTTTACTCTTTTATGACAAAAATTTTGTTAAGAGTTTTTAAAAAAGTTTGGTACGCGAAAGTTAAAAAAGGGCTTTCCAATAGAAAAAATGGAATTTGGGATGCCCCCTAGCGCATACTACTCTTTCGATACATAATCTAATGTTCTAAAAAAACACTATAGGGAAGTCATCCTGTATCGAACTCAAAGTGCCATGCTATTATTACTTAATTTTTATATTTCATGTGGCCAAGGCATAGTTTTCTTTTTTCTTTCAAATAAAAAACACATTGGCGCCAAGCGTGAGGGAATGCTAAGCGTTTGCTTTGTTCTCCTCCGATCAAAACAACAGATGCCATGGAAGCAGCGATTCCCGCGCATACAGTTCTTGCCCCCACAGCGAGCACGGTATCATAAACAGCCAGCCCGGGAAATACGAACCCCCCAGGAGAGTGTATAAACATAGTTTGAGTCCAGGTAGTATTGTCTATATCGAGAAAGACCATAAGACTGACGAGGTTGTTTGAGAGCTCTTCTTTAATTTCTCGGCATAAAAAAAGAATTCTTTCCCGATAAAGTCGATTATATAAGTCAATCCACGTGGCGTCTTCTTCTTCATGACTTTGAAAGGATACTTTTGGAACACCAAACGGCATAAAAATAAAATGTCTTTTATGAATAAATTCATGACTCCAGTCTACTTTGATGTCTAAGCGTCACTTTGTTATCTTTGAACCCTTTTTTCATGTTTTTCACGTGGTAAGTTGACCCTTTTTATCTATAACCCGTATTGGGTCTCAACCATTAATGGAATGACTCTACCTCTACTTTGGTGTACTTTGTTTGATGGGGTTCTTTTCTCTACTTTTATATATTATTAAAGCATACATGGGAGAAAAAAGCAACCATTATCTACCTCTACTCTGGTGTACTTTGATGTGGGAGCGTATGTCGAAGCGTAACCGTGTCGTGTTTTTCTTCTATGAATACATGACTTTTCCTAATATATTAATAGAATACGGGCCCTTCTCATATTTGATCCATGGATCTCTCTTATTATGACAATACTTTGTCTTATCATCTTTCTTATTTTGACAGGATCTTTCATATTATGACAACGTCTCCCTTATGAAGACGGAATCGAATGAATAAAGGAAAATTCTTTCGCAAATATGAAAGCACTCCCTCATAGAAATAGAAAATGGGAGCAATTCCCGTTGCGTATTGGTAGTTATCGGGTATAGAATAGATCTGCTTCTCTTTGTTTCTACGAACCAAACCAAAAAAAACTCTTCTATTATTACTAAAAGAATGGAACAAACGTTAATCTTTCTCCCAAAGAATTCGCGGTAAAAGAGGAGATCCTTTTTTGCCAATGCAATAAAGCTTCTATAGTGCCTATTTTCCATTGATATAAGGGGTATTTCCATGGGTTTGCCTTGGTATCGTGTTCATACTGTTGTATTGAATGATCCTGGCCGTTTGCTTTCTGTCCATATAATGCATACGGCTCTGGTTGCTGGTTGGGCCGGTTCAATGGCTTTATATGAATTGGCCGTTTTTGACCCCTCTGACCCTGTTCTTGATCCCATGTGGAGACAGGGTATGTTCGTTATACCTTTCATGACTCGTTTAGGAATAACCAATTCTTGGGGCGGTTGGAGTATAGCAGGAGGGGCTGTCACAAACCCGGGTATTTGGAGTTACGAAGGTGTGGCCGGTGCACATATTGTGTTTTCTGGCTTGTGCTTTTTGGCATCTATCTGGCATTGGGTGTATTGGGATCTGGAAATTTTTTCTGATGAACGTACAGGAAAACCCTCTTTGGATTTGCCCAAGATCTTCGGAATTCATTTATTTCTCTCAGGGGTGGCTTGTTTTAGTTTTGGTGCATTTCATGTAACAGGATTGTATGGTCCTGGGATCTGGGTGTCCGATCCTTATGGATTAACCGGAAGGGTACAATCCGTAAATCCAGCTTGGGGTGTGGACGGTTTTGATCCCTTTGTTGCGGGAGGAATAGCTTCTCATCATATTGCAGCAGGTACATTGGGCATATTGGCGGGTCTATTCCATCTTAGTGTACGTCCGCCCCAGCGTTTATATAAAGGATTACGTATGGGGAATATTGAAACCGTCCTTTCCAGTAGTATTGCTGCTGTCTTTTTTGCAGCTTTTATTGTTGCTGGAACTATGTGGTATGGTTCAGCAACTACCCCAATCGAATTGTTTGGACCCACTCGTTATCAATGGGATCAGGGATACTTTCAGCAAGAAATATATCGAAGAGTTGGTGCAGGGCTGGCGGAAAATCAAAGTTTATCAGAAGCTTGGGCTAAAATTCCTGAAAAATTGGCCTTTTATGATTATATTGGTAATAATCCGGCAAAGGGGGGATTGTTCAGAGCAGGCTCAATGGACAATGGGGATGGAATAGCTGTTGGTTGGTTAGGACACCCTATCTTTAGAGATAAAGAGGGGTCTGAACTTTTTGTACGTCGTATGCCCACCTTTTTTGAAACATTTCCAGTAGTTTTGGTCGACGGAGACGGGATTGTTAGAGCCGATGTTCCTTTTAGAAGGGCAGAATCAAAGTATAGTGTCGAACAGGTAGGTGTAACTGTTGAGTTCTATGGCGGCGAACTCAATGGAGTCGTTTATAGTGATCCTGCTACGGTGAAAAAATATGCTAGGCGCGCTCAATTAGGTGAAATTTTTGAGTTAGATCGTGCTGCTTTGAAATCCGACGGCGTTTTTCGTAGCAGCCCGAGGGGTTGGTTTACGTTTGGACATGCTTCGTTTGCTCTTCTCTTCTTCTTCGGACACATTTGGCATGGTGCTAGAACCTTGTTCAGAGACGTTTTCGCTGGTATTGATCCTGATTTGGATGCTCAAGTAGAATTTGGGGCATTCCAAAAACTTGGCGATCCAACCACAAAAAGACAGGCAGTCTGATACAACACAACATTGTTCTATTATTTTTTCCTCTATATATATATTTTTCTTTTGTTCCAAAAGTGGTGGAGAAATGGAATTAGGGAAGTAGGAGAGCCCGGGTTAAACGGGGCTGGGAATCTCATATCTTTCCGGGTCTGTTCTGTACTCTTTCTTTATTCTTTCTTTATCCAACTAAACAGGTAGGGAAGCTATAATTGGAAACCGCGATCAAATTTATGGAAGCATTGGTTTATACATTCCTCTTAGTCTCTACTTTAGGGATCATTTTTTTTTCGATCTTTTTTCGAGAACCACCAAAGGTTCCAACTAAAAAATAAAATTCTTTTTCATTATTGTAAAATTGAAGTAATGAGCCCCCTGATATATATATTATCAGGGAGGCCCGGTACTTCAGCTAGTCCCCGTGTTCCTCGAATGGATCTCTTAGTTGTTGAGAGGGTTGCCCAAAAGCAGTATATAAGGCATACCCAGTAAAACTTACAAGTAATCCAGATATAGAGATGGCGACTAGGGTTGCTGTTTCCATTATTATAGAATTTCAAGACCATAACGGATCTGTGATAAGATCATTTATTTACAACGGAATGGTATACAAAGTCAACAGATCTCAATGAATACAAAACAATAGGATATATGGCTACACAAATCGTTGAGGATAGTTCTCGATCCGGTCCAAGACGAACCAATGTGGGGAGTTTATTGAAACCGTTGAACTCGGAATATGGTAAAGTAGCCCCAGGATGGGGAACTACTCCTTTGATGGGTATCGCAATGGCTCTATTTGCGATCTTCCTATCCATCCTTTTGGAGATTTACAATTCTTCCGTTTTATTGGACGGAATTTCGATGAATTAGATTCATAAAAATAAAAAAGTCCTAGGTGTTCAATACTTTCAATACAAAGTGAAGCGTTTAGTTCTAGAATTTGAAACCCAGTCTATTTGGTTAGTTCGATCGCGGAATTTTTTTCTTTCTGTATTTTCGGAATATGAGTGTGTGACTTGTTAGAATGGATCCTATTGATAGTATACAGAGAACGGGTCTGTCATCTTGAGATAGGTGTTTTTACCTCGTCGGATATTCATTCGAGTATCCGGAGCACGGAATATATGAAGATCCCAAAGTAGTCTAACTATGATTCATACTTAGTATTTAGACCTCGTAGCCGGACTCAAACTCAAAAGGATTAATGAAAAGTCAACAATTGAAAGATTTTGCCTCTTTGAAATTCCCGTTTACCCTTATTTTGATGAAAGGTCAAAAGAAAGTCGGTTTCTTTTTTTTTTTTAGTCATTATATCCATTCAGTGTCTCATTGACTAAGTGATGATCCGACGGTTCTTACTCATGGAATCCCTGGATTTAGGTTGTGCAGGGTTTGTGGAATCATCGCGGTTATAGTATGAGTCTGAGGTTTCAATCGATTCATAGGGTCTTAACAAGAGAATTCCTATATACTAGAAAAAAAAAATAAAGAAAACAAGAGAAAGGACAGATTCATACAATACAAAAAATGAAAATTATACACAAATAAAACAAAAAAACGAAAATAAAAAACACAAAGAAATAGGTAAAGAGAGGATTCAAGAGGCTCCTAATGATCAACATAAAAATGGACAAGCCGACTTGATTTTTTGGCATTCTAACCACAAGAGGGTCTTTCGGATTTTGACCCTTTCCTATCTTCAGAGAGGATTGAATTAGAGGATTTGAAAGTTTCAAACTTTCTATTCCATATCCGTTTGAACCAATACAGTATTGGGGTTTTTTTGTTTGAGCTGTACGAGATGAAATTCTCATATACAGTTCTCCGAGGGGGGGTGATCCCTAGCTTTGGGTTACCTATCTCAATAAAGTCTATGATTGGTTCGAAGAACGCCTCGAGATTCAGGCGATTGCGGACGATATAACGAGTAAGTACGTGCCCCCTCATGTGAACATATTTTATTGTTTAGGGGGAATTACGCTTACTTGTTTTTTAGTACAAGTAGCTACCGGATTTGCTATGACGTTTTACTACCGCCCTACGGTTACTGAGGCTTTTTCTTCTGTACAATACATAATGACCGAAGCCAACTTTGGGTGGTTAATCCGATCAGTCCATCGATGGTCAGCAAGTATGATGGTTCTAATGATGATCTTGCACGTATTTCGTGTCTATCTTACCGGTGGTTTTAAAAAACCCCGCGAATTGACTTGGGTTACAGGTGTCGTTCTGGCTGTATTGACTGCATCCTTTGGTGTAACTGGTTATTCCTTACCTCGGGATCAAATAGGATATTGGGCAGTCAAAATTGTAACAGGTGTACCGGACGCTATTCCTGTAATAGGGTCCCCTTTGGTAGAGTTATTGCGCGGAAGTGCTAGTGTGGGACAATCCACCTTGACGCGTTTTTATAGTTTACACACTTTTGTATTACCCCTTCTTACCGCGGTATTTATGTTAATGCATTTCTTAATGATACGCAAGCAAGGGATTTCTGGTCCTTTATAAAAATAGAAAAAGGATATATCATAGATATTTGTAAAAAAATCTTTTTTTTTTTCGCTTGGGGGAGCCCAACAAGAATATTTCATTGCTACAATACGAATATGGATTATTGAAAAGAATAAGCCAGGTATTTGGACATTTCTCTTCAACTTTACAACATTGCATTACTTATTGGATACCAATAGTCATAGTTGAAGTGAATTCTCTAAAAATG